AAAAAAAAAGAAAGAGGGCTGGAATCTACACATTGATTCTTTTTTTTTCGCGATTTTTGTTGAACCGTATGCATCAAAAGGTGCATGTACGGCTCTTAAGGGATACAAATTTTATCCTAATCAACCGACTTTATCGAGAAAGATTACTTTTTTTAGGCCAAGAGGTTGATAGCGAGATTTCGAATCAACTTATTGGTCTTATGGTATATCTCAGTATAGAGAATGATAACAAGGATCTGTATTTGTTTATAAACTCTCCTGGCGGATGGGTAATCCCCGGAGTAGCTATTTATGATACTATGCAATTTGTGCAACCCGATGTGCATACAATATGCATGGGATTAGCCGCTTCAATGGGATCTTTTATCCTGGTCGGCGGAGAGATTACCAAACGTCTAGCATTCCCTCACGCTTGGCGCCAATGAGTTTTTTAAGAACAAAAAAAAAAGACTATGCCTTCGCCATATGAAATAGGAATATTAAGTAATAATAGCATGGCACTTCGAATTCGATATGAGAAATTTTTTTTTTTCAAAACATTAGATTATATATCGAAAGAGTAGTATGAAATTAGTATAAAATAAAGGGTATTCTCGATTTTTTCTTATTTATCGGTGACCATTACCATTTCAGCGTCACAAACTTTTTTGTTTTCACAACAGAAAACTTTTAACAATATTTATGTTATTGTTATGAAAGAGTACGAAAAAAAAAAAAAGAAACTTTGGGATTGCTGAATCACAGACGAGAGAAATATATAAAAAGCAACGGAGCCATCATAGTATTTTTTAACTGCTCCGAAAGGAAGGATGGTAATTGGATCATTTGCCGATCTGAATCGGATAAATCCTATATCTATATTTTTTTCTCTTTCTTCGATGGAAATGGAAATGGAAGGTAAAGTGAATTCCATTGTATAGCCGTATGCAATGCGCAAAGGATGCCTGTACGGTTGCTCAATTCTATCTTTCTTTTTTTATTATTCTTTATCTCTTCTCCTCACCTAATCATGCGAGATAGAGGAACCATTTGTTATATTATCAGGGTAATGATACATCAACCTGCGAGTTCTTTTTATGAGGCGCAAACGGGAGAATTTATCTTGGAAGCAGAAGAACTACTGAAACTGCGCGAAACCATTACAAGAGTTTATGTACAAAGAACGGGCAAACCCTTATGGGTTGTATCCGAAGATATGGAAAGGGATGTTTTTATGTCAGCAACAGAAGCCCAAGCTCATGGAATTGTTGATCTTGTAGCGATTGAATAAAAAAAAAATAGCATTAAGTTGACGAAAATCGCCGATTTGAGATTTTATCTTCTTACTTATTAACGGGTTTACTAATATTCTATTCATCTATTAAATAGAGAAGTAATTCATAATCATCCGGTTAGGATCGATCTAAACCAGCCCATTTATTATGTATACGATTCAACATGCCAACTATTAAACAACTTATTAGAAACACAAGACAGCCAATCAGAAATGTTACGAAATCCCTCGCTCTTGGGGGATGTCCTCAGCGTCGAGGAACATGTACTAGGGTGTATGTGCGACTCGTTCAGATCACCATTGGGAGAAAAAAGGGAAAGAAATTTCCCAGTATCAATGATCAGTACTAGTCAATAGTATAAAATGGAAGGAAGAAGGCCATTCACTATCTATATCTAAACTAAAAAAAAAAGATCTATTCAATTCTCTTCTATTGTATATGAAATTTATGGTTTCCGATGAGAAAACATTCCTCATTGGTAACAAATAGTTATCCATTAAGCGGGGAAATCCTATTTTCAAAGCCGAAATCTTATGCCTATACTCTTGCAAAAACGGACTAAGAGGGTCAGCTACCCAGCCAATCTTCATAATTAAATACCGTTACTGTATAGGTAGATCTCGTTGTGAAAGACCTATTACTAGATAATTCATGGGTAGAGCCAAAGAATTTGAACTGTGCAAGTTGCTAATAGCATTGATTAAATGAAATAAGGGACTCCGGTGTATAGAGAGGACCTCACCGTTTAAGACATAACCATAGAAACGATGGAATCCACTATTTCGCTATTCATTTCTATTTATTACTTTTTTCTGTTTTTTGATACCTAGTATCAATACTCGTTTCGAGGTGAAATGCCTATAAAAAAAGACAAATTGTGGTTGGGAAGGTTATAGTAGCAAAAGCCATTTGAATTTGTATTTTATACATTGGAAGAATCCGTTTTGTTATTAATAAACTAGGAAAAGGGAAAAGAATAACTGAAAGAAAGGAAATCAATTAGTTATTCATGAAAGTTTCATTTATTCAATGACTAGAATTAGACGAGGATATATAGCTCGGAGACGTAGAACAAGAATGCGTTTATTTGCATCAAGCTTTCGGGGGGCTCGTTCAAGACTTACTCGAACAATTATTCAACAGAAAATAAGATCTTTGGTTTCGTCTCATCGAGATAGAGATAGGAAAAAGAGAGATTTTCGTCGTTTGTGGATCACTCGGATAAATGCAGTAATTCGCGAGAATAGAGTATCCTATAGTTATAGTATATTAATACACAATCTGTACAAGAGACAGTTGCTTCTTAATCGTAAAATACTTGCACAAATAGCTATATTAAATAGGAATTGTCTTTATATGATTTCTAATGAGATCATAAAATAAAAAAGGAAATTGTAAGGAATTCGTCAGAATATTTTAAATGGAGTTCGCTGGAGAATGAACTCCGGGAAGGTAGAGTAGAAATTAGTATGATAAAGAGAATATGATAAAGTTGCTCAAAATGAAATGAGCGAATATGTCCAATATCCAATAAAAAAAGATTTCTTCTTCTTCCCCAATTTTTTTTCTTAAAATTTTTCGAACAAAATATCAATCTGTGTTTGAGTTCGGATTTGAATTTGAATTTGGGTTCAATTGAGGAGTAAAGTAAGTCTACTTTTTTTTTTATTTATTTAGGGTTCTAAGACCAGTAGCTCCGGAGGTCGACTCGCTTCTTTCAAATTGTTTCTCATTATTAAGAAAAGGTAACAAAGATAAAATACGAGCTTGTTTTATAGCAATAGTAATTAATCGTTGTTGTTTTAAGGTTAATCTATTTACCCGTCTAGATAATATTTTTCCTTGTTCACTAATAAATCGACTAATTAAACTCATGTTTCTATAATCAATTCGATCCCCCGATTGGATCGGGGGCAAACGCCTACGAAAAGATCGCTTGGATTTAAGAAAGAGTCGCTTGGATTTTTCCATGGTTTGTTTATTCCTTATCCCCAAAATCCTATTTCAATCTGATCCAAAAAGATTTTGAATTCAAAATATAGGATTTGATTTGGCTTTTTTTTTTTTTAGTTAGTTAAATTATGTTAACTAGAATATATAGAATAATATGGTATATATAGAATATGTCCTTTTCGTGTTCCTTGTAAGAGTGACACACAGGCACTTGATTCGAGTTATTTCTTTATCTCCCCGTGAATCGTATGTTTGTAACAATAGGGACAGAATTTTCTCAATTCCAATCGACTAGGCGTATTGTGTCGATTCTTTTGAGTAATATATCTGGAAAGACCCCTTGATTCCTTATTAAGACCGTTTCGAACACAGTTGGTACATTCTAAAATAACCGTTACTCGGACATCTTTACCCTTGGCCATGAACCTCCTTTGCGTTTTTGATTCAACCAACTCTTCTACTTTCCGCGAAAAAAGAAATCAAAAAAAAAGAAGTAAAACAACAAACTAATATTTAGGTATATTTTGAATCGAATTCGATTCAATGTACAGTATTTCATTAAAAGATCTTGTATGATCTTCTTGCCCTAGACACATTTCTGTTCTCACAATATTATTTCGAAATGGAATTGGAGACTAAACCCGAATTTTGCCGAGGTTGAATCTACTTTTTTATTTCTCTTTCCTCCTTTCTTTATTATACTTCTACTTATTATATTGTATTGAATTCTATTTTATCTAAAAAAAAAAAAAGAAAAGAGGGGGAGGGATTAGTCACAAATCTTTTGATTCTATTTCTAATCTTCTTCACCCCTTCCCATGTCAATAACTAGAATGAGAAAAAAGGGAATGTCAACGCATCCGGAAATAAACGATTGATCTCTATCAAAAGACCTGCTAAAGCCCCAAACCATAGAGTACTTAGTACCGGTGCCACGGAAAGATATGTTTTTAGATCTCGCATTTTAAATCCTCCTTCTTTTTTCTTTTTATTTATTGTATTATTTATTGTAATGCCTAACGGTAATCCATATATGATCCGATATAATATATATATGTAAGTAGTTAAGGACCGCTTGTATTTGTACACGGAATTCCTAATTCCAATGGAAATTTACAATGATTCGGTAGATAAAATTTTCCTTTTCTTAAAACCGAAAAAGACGTCCCTTCCGACTGAGCATTCCCAAAAAATATTCCTTTTTTTAGTTATTTTTTACGATGGGTTTCAGATTCATGTGTATATAAGCCTTCTATTATTATTATATGTTACATGAGAATAAAAAAAAAATGTCAAGATAACTTGGATATATCAATGGAAAAAATAAGGATTTTGAAAACAAGACAGGGATTCTATAAAATGACACTGTAGACAAATTGAAAGGGATGTAGCGCAGCTTGGTAGCGCGTTTGTTTTGGGTACAAAATGTCACGGGTTCAAATCCTGTCATCCCTACCTATTACTTCTCGTCTGAGCAGTAACGAGGGATTCATTGAAATCGATTAAAATCAGGCATACATAATCTTTATTTTATTATATCATATTCTATATGATAGTCTTATGCATACAAGATGTATTCGGGTTAGAAAAAAAATCCTCTTCTTTTTTTTTAGTTTTAGCTAGTGTGATAATGATAAGAAGATAAGAAAGCGCTCTTAGTTCAGTTCGGTAGAACGTGGGTCTCCAAAACCCGATGTCGTAGGTTCAAATCCTACAGAGCGTGATTCCAGTCTTGGTTAGGTTAGTCCGAAAATTACACTTAAATAATTGAAG